AATTGTATGGGAAATACTTCAAGAAGTTATGCAGGGGCATCCTGTATTGCTGAATAGAGCGCCTACTCTGCATAGATTAGGTATACAGGCGTTCCAACCCATTTTAGTAGAGGGACGCGCTATTTGTTTACATCCATTAGTTCGTAAGGGATTCAATGCAGACTTTGATGGGGATCAAATGGCTGTTCATGTACCTTTATCTTTGGAAGCTCAAGCAGAGGCTCGTTTACTTATGTTTTCTCATATGAATCTCTTGTCTCCAGCTATTGGAGAGCCCATTTCCGTACCAACTCAAGATATGCTTATTGGACTCTATGTATTAACGATCGGGAATCGTCGAGGTATTTGTTCAAATCGGTATAATCCATGTAATCGAAGAAACTTTCAAAATAAAACAGTTGACGATAAGTATACTAAAGAGAAAGAACCTTATTTTTGTAGTTCTTATGATGCACTTGGAGCTTATCGGCAGAAACGAATCAATTTAGATAGTCCTTTGTGGCTCCGGTGGCGACTCGATCAGCGCGCCATTGCCTCAATAGAAGTTCCCATCGAAGTTCAATATGAATCTTTGGGTACCTATCATGAGATTTATGAGCACTATCTAGTAGTAAGAAATGTAAAAAAAGAAATCCTTTGTATATACATTCGAACCACTCTTGGTCATATTTCTTTTTATCGAGAAATAGAAGAAGCCATACAGGGATTTTGTCGGGCCTACTCATACGTTACCTAAACTAAGTAATTATGTGATACCGTGGGAATTCGGTTCTCTAGGGTTCAATCGGTATCATAATTTACGAATTTCTACGTGAATCAAGATCGAGGAAAGGAAGTCTTCAAATCACTGACTCAAACCCATTGTCGAATACTACTCAGCGGAATATGGAGGTACTTATGGCAGAACGGGCTGATCTGGTCTTTCACAATAAAGTGATAGATTCAACTGCCATGAAACGACTTATTAGCAGATTAATAGATCATTTCGGAATGGCATATACATCGCACATCCTGGATCAAGTAAAGACTCTGGGTTTCCAGCAAGCCACTGCTACATCCATTTCATTAGGAATTGATGATCTTCTAACAATACCCTCTAAGGGATGGATAGTCCAAGATGTTGAACAACAAAGTTTGCTTTTAGAAAAGCACCATCATTATGGGAATGTACACGCGGTAGAGAAATTGCGTCAATCCATTGAGATATGGTATGTTACAAGTGAATATTTGAGACAAGAAATGCATCCTAATTTTAGGATGACTGATCCTTCTAATCCAGTCCATATAATGTCCTTTTCGGGGGCTAGAGGAAATGCATCTCAGGTACATCAATTGGTAGGTATGAGAGGATTAATGTCGGACCCCCAAGGACAAATGATTGATTTACCCATTCAAAGCAATTTACGCGAAGGACTTTCTTTAACGGAATATATCATTTCCTGCTACGGAGCCCGCAAAGGAGTTGTGGATACTGCTGTACGAACATCAGATGCTGGATACCTCACGCGTCGACTTGTTGAAGTAGTTCAACACATTGTTGTGCGTAGAACGGATTGTGGAACTATCCGAGGTCTTTCCGTGAGTTCTCGAAATGGGATGACGGAACGAATTTTGATCCAAACACTAATTGGTCGTGTATTAGCAGACGATATATATATGGGTCTACGATGCATTGCTGCTCGAAATCAAGATCTTGGGATTGAACTTGTTAATCGATTCATAACCTTTCGAGCACAATCAATATATATTCGAACCCCCTTTATTTGCAGGAGCACATCTTGGATCTGTCGATTATGTTATGGTCGGAGTCCCGCTCATGGCGATCTGGTCGAATTGGGAGAAGCAGTAGGTATTATTGCGGGTCAATCAATTGGGGAACCAGGGACTCAACTAACATTAAGAACTTTTCATACCGGTGGAGTATTCACAGGCGGTACTGCAGAACATGTACGAGCCCCCTTTAATGGAAAAATCAAATTCAATGAGGATTTGGTTCATCCCACACGTACACGTCATGGACATCCTGCTTTTCTATGTTATATAGACCTGTATGTAACTATTGAGAGTCGGGATATTCTACATAATGTCAATATTCCACCAAAAAGTTTTCTTTTTGTTCAAAATGATCAATATGTAGAATCAGAACAAGCAATTGCCGAGATTCGTGCTGGAAAATCCACTTTCCAGTTTAAAGAAAGGGTTCGAAAACATATTTATTCTGATTCAGGGGGAGAAATGCACTGGAGTACCGATGTGTACCATGCGCCTGAATATATATACGGTAATGTTCATCTCTTACCAAAAACAAGCCATTTATGGATATTATCAGGAGGTCCGTGCGGATCCAGTACAGTCCCTTTTTCGCTCCACAAGGATCAAGATCAAATGCATGTTCATTCTCTTTCTGTCGAACGGAGATCTAGTTCTGACCTCTCAGTGACTAATGATCGAGTGAGACACAAATTGTTTAGTTCGGATCCTTCCGGTAAAAAAGGGGGGG